GATTTTCCTCTTACTATAAATTTCATTGTTGCCGGTATTGACATGTAGAACGGGACTCTATCTTTATTCTCGTCCGATTAATCAGTTCTTCAAAAGATCTATCAGATTATGGAGTGAATGGTTTGATCAATGAATATTCGATTCTTTCTTCAATATGGAATCGATTCACAACAATTCTTCTGTATTATGTATACAGGTTTATCCTTCATCTTTTCTTAAGTTTCGATAGAAGGATTCCTCTACTAACATAAGACAATCAACTCCATTCGTTAGAACAGCTTCCATCGAGTCTCTGCACCTATCCTTTTTGATTTTCGCTTTCTGAACCTTTGTTTGTTTTCGGAAAACGTGATTTGGCTCAGGATTGCCCATTTTTATTAATTCCAGGGTTTCTCTGAATTTGAAAGTTATCACTTAGTAAGTTTCCATACCAAGGCTCAATCTAATTAAGTCCGTAGCGTCTACCGATTTCGCCATATCCCCCTTTTTGAGATGAAAATCTCATTGTGATCTCGTTGCCTTTTTTCTTTCATTTATACCGGTACCATTGAATTCATTAGATAGATGCCGATTCCTGTCTCGAAAAAGTGTTTTCTCCTCTTTTCTTTGTCTTTGATTTCGTGTCTATCTTCTTTCATCTTCTATATCTATAGGAGGCTCATATTCGGTCCAATCAAAAACGATTTTATCATTTCTGTATCGGCAATTCAATATAGGTGGATACATACGCTATACATCTGTCTCTCTTCCACTCATTTCCCCATGAAATTTCGAATACTTGAACGGTCGATTCTTCTTTTTTTTATTTTTGAATGCAAAAATAAAATCATAAAAAAAAAAAGAATATTTAATTGTGATAAAAAAATGGAAATTCTATATCGCTAGATTAATCGTTATCTTCTATAATATTTAACAGTTATTTGAAATTCTATATTCTATTCTTTAATATATTCATATTCATTATGAATAGCGAATATGAATAGCTAAGAATTAAATTAAAATAGTATAATAGTGAATAGCAAAGATTCTAAGAGTTTATTTAATTCATTCCTATGCATGTCGAATTTATGTTATGTGAGCCTGCTTAGCTCAGAGGTTAGAGCATCGCATTTGTAATGCGATGGTCATCGGTTCGATTCCGATAGTCGGCTTTTCTCTATTTATTTGATTTATTTTATTCGATGTTTTACATGATTGATAATGCATCTTTGAAATCAAAGAATATTGAAAAAAAATGTCTTCCTCTTTTGGCAAAAGCCATTTATTTATTATTTATTATGTGATAGGAATTTCCAACTATCTTACAAAAAGAATCCTTTTCTTTTTCTATATATAGAATATAAAGATCTGGATATTTATCCAACTCATCTCATTATTCTTTAATAGAATAATACTTCAGTAAATTTCGCTTTATTTATAATATAATTTAGTTCATTTTTAGTTTAGGTTTATTCTGTAGAATGAAATTTCATCAATAAGAATTAATAATTAAATATAAATAAAAAGAAGGAGTCTTTATGTCGCGTTACCGAGGTCCTCGTTTCAAAAAAATACGCCGCCTGGGGGCTTTACCAGGGCTAACTAATAAAAGGCCCAGAGCTGGAAGTGATCTTAGAAACCAATCGCGTTCCGGGAAAAAATCCCAATATCGAATTCGCCTAGAAGAAAAACAAAAATTGCGTTTTCATTATGGTCTTACAGAACGACAATTACTTAAATACGTTCGTATCGCCGGAAAGGCAAAAGGGTCAACAGGTCAGGTTTTACTACAATTACTTGAAATGCGCCTGGATAACATTCTTTTTCGGTTGGGTATGGCTCCGACTATTCCGGGAGCTCGCCAATTAGTTAATCATAGACATATTTTAGTCAATGGTCGTATAGTAGATATACCAAGTTATCGCTGCAAACCCCGAGATACTATTGCGGCGAGGGATGAACAAAAATCTAAAGCTCTAATTCAAAATTCTCTCGATTCATCCCCCCAGGAGGAATTGCCAAACCATTTGACTCTTCAACCATTCCAATATAAAGGATTAGTCAATCAAATAATAGATAGTAAATGGGTCGGTTTGAAAATAAATGAATTGCTAGTTGTAGAATATTATTCTCGTCAGACTTAAACCTAACAAAAAGAAAATCAACTAAGAATAAGGGTTCGACCCATTTTGCTCCCTTTCGGCGAAGTCAATTAACCTAAGGTTAAGATAAATAAGGGTTTGATCCGGATTTTTCTTCCATTTAGGTATCATAGACCGAGAGGGAGATTTTCATTCCTTGTCTACTCTTTTCTTTCACAGTATTTTCCGTACCATAGCCATTAGGAATAGAGAATCCATATAAAAATAAAAGAAAGGTTTCACTGTTGGAATAGTCGTATCCATTGCTATTTGATCTATTGTGGTTAGTAAGATCGATGAATTAGGTGAAGGTACGGAAAGAGAGGGATTCGAACCCTCGGTAAGCAAAAGCCTACATAGCAGTTCCAATGCTACGCCTT